TTAGCCAAGAAAAAGTATTTCTAGTTTGCATAGTCCAATCATTGATACGGAAAATTTCTACAATAAATTGAGTAGGTTACTAATCGAGTTTCCTATCCACGATTCTGCTATTGACTGGAATATTGTTATGGGAATAATCTATAGGATCAATCCCCCGGGTTCATCGAAATGGAAAAAGTAAGGACGATTTGCAATGCTTTCCTTATGTACAACTACAAATTCGAATTCGATGAATTTCATATTCATAGATCATTTTTCACTTATTGAATGATAAATCACTACAAGTGACGGAGATAGACGATTTAAATAATAGAAAACCCAATATTTAAAAATGCTATCGAGAATGACTGGAAGAATACAAACAAGACAAGATATAATTTGATCATTATGAACAAACCCAAAATCTTTGTAGACAGAGCTAATTAGTAGTTCCCAACCACGGGTCGAATGAAATCCGAGACATAAATCTGCTAATAAAAGAATAGAAAGCGCTTTTGTTGTGTCACTTAAGTTATATAGGAATTCCTGAGTCCACGAGTTAAGAATCCCAAGTTCTTTATTACCCAAAATAGAATAACCACTTAGAATAAGGAAAGAGAGAAAATTTGTCGATAAGTACAAAATCGTATGAATACGATCCTCGTTGTGCAGCTTGATTAATTGGATTGTTTCGTTCTGGATTCCTATACGAAGGTTTTGGAGAGGTGTTTCCGCGTATTCCTTGATCATTTCGTCCAAGAGGAGAAGTTCGTCTAATTCTATGAATTTTTCGAGAATACTCTTTTCTTCAATCTCGTTCAAAAAAGTTTCGGATTGCGCAGTATTCCACCAATTAGTAACCCAAGATTCTAGACTTTTATTAAATAAGAGAGAAAGAGACCGGGGTAAAAAGACTATAGATCCAAGATATAAAAGAGGAGTGAATGCTTTCTTTTTTGCCATTTTTTCATCTATGAATTGTTAATGAACCCTCTCAGTCGTCGACTCGAGGCCCTCTAATATTTCGAAAAATTTCACTGACTCTTAGGAGTCAGGGAGCGAATAATTCAGGGAAGTTTCTGAAGAATCTTGTGATGATCAAAAATGAGCAGCAAACCAAAGCAGGAATTGGCTAGTTATCCTTTATCGTTATAAGGGATCCAATTGTTTGGACAGTAAGGAGCACAAAAACAGATAAAGTAAGGCGTGTCGATTGAAAAAAAAATTTTTACATACGATCCATCTGAATCTAAAGTTTCAATTTCACCAAGTCTGGATTTTTCTATTTTGATTTATAGATATTGGACTTAAAATAGAAAATAGAAACTGGGAAAGTTTTTTTCTAAATGGTTGAGTATGCGAGAAATCTATTATTTCCATTTGTTACTTCTTGTTATTATTGAATTGTATAGATTTACATACCTATAAAAGACCCCAAAACAAAAAGCGTTTTGTTTTCTACTTCTTCCTTATACGCCTACTTTAGCTCGAATCCATGTTCGGAATAAACCTCAGTTTCGTTATGTTATAGAAATTCGTGATAGAAACAGAGGATTCGTGAGTTTTTCCCCTCCTGCCGAGAAATTTTCTCACAGTTCTCAAAAGACTTCAATGGGTACACGCAAGAAATAGGCCAATTTCGCAGCTTTTTGTTCAATTTCCCACGCAGTCAAATTCTCATCAGTACGAGTCAATGGAAGGGCTCCCTGTCCTCGGATATCCATATAAAGGACACGACGAGCATAAAGACCCTCTTTAACTTCTATTCGGACGGACTGAATATCTTTTATAAGGAATCGGAGAAAGATACGCCGATTTTTTCCGGGAAATCCCCAACGAAAGATAGACACGATTCCTTCTTTTCGATCGAATCGATCATAACCACTACCTACATTCCAAGAAATTGTGCACCATAAATAGGAGCTAATAAAAAGACCCGCGATCCCATAGAAAGACATCACAATCCCTTGTGGAAAAAAAACAATTTGCTGAAACGGAAATAAAGATATCCAAGTTCTACCAAGATAACTGGAAGTTCCAACCAACAAGAATCCTAATGAACCTAAAAAAAGGATAACAGTCCAGCAGAAATTACTTGTTTTTCGAGATCCCGTTATAGGTTCTATCCATATATGTTCTGATCGACAACTCATACTTGATCCGGTTTCAGTTTCTTGGAATTGAGAGAATATCCAAAATGAATTTGACTTTAGTCTTTCTGTTTCCGAAGTAACTCTCATCAACTAGCACTAGTTTGATAGGAACTTTTAAGAGTAATTCATTAAGGAATAATTCATTAAATTGATTAGATCTAAACTAATAACATATCCTTCGTACGACCCCATTAAAGAAAGATATCCACATACTCCATTTACCCATATATCGTGGTTCTGCAGATATAAGAGTTTTTCGACGGAAGCTGCTTATACCATCTTTCACTAATACCGGCGTTATTATAGAAGTCTAAAACCAAACGAGTGAGATTTTATCCCATCGGTTCTAAACAATCTTATTTTTTTGA